AAGGAAAACATTGAAGATTTAGTTACGATTAGAAATAAACTTTTCTGTCTTTTTCCATAGATCCTTTACTTATACTTATTCAATTGAAAGGATTGATCTAATTAAAAAAAAAAAAAATTATGTTTCGTAATTTAATAATCCAATTTTTCAATTTCTAATTGACTGTTGGATACAAATCACGAGAATGTATATTCTTCCTCGAATTTTTCATTGAGAAGGTAAAGGATTAAATTGTTTTAAGAAATAAAGTTTTTCATCCGAATATCAGCCAAGGGATCCCTTAACTATTCAATTACTAGAACGAATCACACTTTTACCACTAAACTATACCCGCTACGATACAATTATCGTATATAATGAACTTTTTGTCGAGTAAGACAATGGAACATTTTTAATATATTTTCTTATTTTCATTTAATTAATTTGATATTTCAATTGCTATTTTATTTAATTAGTTATTTTAATTAGTTATTAAGTTAACTATTTATTTCTATTTCAATTGCTATATTTCAATTTGAAATTATTATTTATATAATTATATAAATAATAATTTCAAAATTAATAAAAAATAGAAAAAAATAATAGAAATTCTAAAAATATATAATTAAATAAATTCAAATTAATATAAATTAAATATATATAAATTCAAATTAAATATAGAATATATTTTTAGAATAGAAAAATAAACAATAATAGAAAAATAGCCAATTTCGAATTATATAGAATTCGACATATATATTTAATAAATATAGAATAAATAGAGAATTTGAGAGAATTCGAATTTCTATTATTATATAATTAAATAAGAAAAAAAGTAATTACGAAATAAAGTAATAAAGAGAGAGAGAGGCAAAGCCTTTTTTTTTCAAGCCTTACTTGTTGTATAATGTAACTACTTGCTATGTAATGGAACATAATAATTATCCTTATAATTATCCTTTTTTAATCGGGAGAGATGGCTGAGTGGACTAAAGCGTCGGATTGCTAATCCGTTGTACGAGTTATTCGTACCGAGGGTTCGAATCCCTCTCTTTCCGGTTCCAGTGATGACTTGAATTTTTTTTTATCTTTTCTTTCAAATTTCGAAAATCTTTTTGCTTTATTTCTTATTTCAATGTTCTATTTTATTTTCTATTTAATTTCTATTTAAACTATTTAAATAAATTCAAAAATGAATAATTTGAATATTTCATTTATTAATAGTTATTTCTAATTTCGAATTTTTCTTTTTATTTAATATTTCATTTCGATTTAATATTTCTAGTTAAAAATTGAAATTTCAAATTTCTTTATTTATATTAATATTTCTATGGAAAATTCTATTTAAAATATTAATTTAAAACAAAAAGATAGATTCAAATCGAGATCTAGAATAGATAAAGACTGGGTAAAAAGAAATAACATACTAAAAACATTTTAAAATCAAGAAAACCTTTAGAATTTTTATTCTATTCTTCACGTCCAGGATTACGCCCAGGATCATTAGATAAAAACCCAAAGATGAAGAGAGAAACAAAGAATATAACTACTGTGTAAACAAAGAGTTTAAGAGTAAGCATTAGAAAATCTCCACGATCTTTTTTGGTTTGGAAATAAAAATAGATTCTATATTTTTATACCACATTTTCTATTTTAACACCAAGAAATGAAGTGATTTCTAGAAATAGAAATGAATTTTTCGAAATTCATTTGGAATAAGAGTCGAGTCTTTCTTATAATTTTTTTTCATAACTACAATTAGGGCGCTAATAGAATCTGGAATGAAAAAAAAGTTAAGAATGAGAAAAATGGGGGTGATCCAAAATTATCGCGTTTATACAATAACTTTAATGTTTGAATTAAGAGCTTAGAGTATAAGAGTATAAGACTTATCTGATCTTCTCAATTACTATAATTTTTTTCTCGAATAAATCATGAATTTTTTTAGGATAGTATTAAAATCTCATCGAAAACTTACAGCAGCTTGCCAAACAAAGGCTAATAGAAAAAAGAGTAAAGGGATTACTGGCATAACATCTACGATTGGATTCAAAAAAGCGTAGGCTTCAGGCAATTTTGTGAAGAAAAAATTGCTTGAATAAAGGGCAGAATTAAGACAGATACAAATTAAACTAAAACTATTAAGCATAACAAACATTTTGTTCTTGAAGATAATTGTATTTTGATTGATGACTAAGTTATTAATATGTTATTGATATAAAAATGAATCAAAAAAAGTAAGGTAGACCAAGAACCCTTCTTTATTTTTATTAAATTTATTTGTGTTATTAAACTCACCCAATCAAAAATCCTTCAATTCTCAATTCTCAAATCAAAAAAGAATAGAGGAAATCATATTTTTATACAATATCTTAGTTGAATTATCTATTATGAGCAATCAATTCAGTTGAATTCTATATCTACACATATGAAAATCCGAACAAGACAGTAATATATTTCCTAGATATTTGGATGGGAATTGACGAAGAACCACTATTAATATTAGTTTTTATTAGTGTTGAATAGAAATATAAATGGGGCGTAGCCAAGTGGTAAGGCAACGGGTTTTGGTCCCGCTATTCGGAGGTTCGAATCCTTCCGTCCCAGATATTCTCTATAATCTATCATTCTATATAATCTATCAAATAAAAAAAAAAAATTCTCATCCCTTAATAACTTCGGTAACTTGAATTGCACTGCACCATATAAGATAGAATATCAAAAATGAATTTCAATGACAATTCTTTAGTCTATCTGATAAAAAAGTCTATCTGATAAATAAGATGATCTTCGATTATTTCGATACTGATTTGAGCACTCAGTCTGAAAGAATAACAAAACAATTTCCAAATTAGTTCAAAACGCAAGGAATGTTATAGTAAAATTTCGTTTGAAATGATATGGTAAAAAGTAACGCGCGACTTGAAGGACATGATCAACTATGGATTCTTACATCTACCTTATTATACCCTAATAAATAATATTAATTTATTAAATAATAATTAAATAAAAAAAATTAATAATAAATAAAAAGAAATTTAAAATTTAATATTAATTAAAATAATTAATATTAAAAATAAAATAATTAATATTAAAAAATAATTAATAAATAATAATAAATAATATTAAAAATATTAATATAATAGTTATATATATAATATAGGATATAATTGGAATATTATTGAATAATATTATATTCATAATATTATATTCTATATATATATGTTTAATATTTAGAATATTATATAGCATAATATAGCTATAATATATATAGGAATAGGAAAGGAATGAGAGTGCTCCTAACTCGACATCATTTGTTTTGTTATATTTATACACTCGAAATTCACTTTTTGTTGGGGTATAGTGTAAATCGAAATAGAAAGGATCCAATTCGAGCAAGTTTCAAATCCAAGAAGAAAGTTTTTTAGAATTGACCAAATTTTTTTGATTCAAAAGTTCAAAAAGAAAGTATATGATGCAATAATCAACCATTAATCTGATTCTTTTTTTGATAGAAAGAAATCACAAAAACTGATATGTTGCATCCAGTTTGAAAGGATTAAAGACCACTGAAGTAATGTCTAAACCCAAGGATTCAAGGGAAAAATAAAGGATCCTGGACCGGGGAAATATCGTTTTCAATTGTCTCAACAATTTGATCAGAATGAAGAATCAAAATAGATTCTAAAAGAAACAAAAAGAAAGGCGATTAGAGATCACTCAATCAATGAAATGCTTAAAGGATTTTCTTTGACCTATTTAAAAGTTCTCCAACTTGAGTTAAGAAAAGATGATTCTTTTTTTTTTTTTAGAAAGATTCAAATCATAGTTTAATTGATTTTATCATTTTAATGATTTTTCTCGAGCCTAGGAGGAGAAAACTTCTTATACGTTTCCGCGGGTGGGTTTTACCTCTATCCTAATGATCCGTTTATCGAATCCTTGCAATTGATTTGATGTTCAATGCCGAAAAGAAGGAAGAGATCTTTGGAAAAGTGGGTTTGTATAATTCGAAAAAAAAAAAAAAAACTATTTGAATGCTCCAGGTATTCTATATTTCCTTATAATTTCCTTATAAAATATATATATCTATTTTATATCTAAATATTGTAATATATTCTATATATATTTTTATTTATTTCTATTTTTATTTGTATATTATTTTTCTATCTTTGTATAGTATTTTTTTTTTTATTAAATTTTCGATTTCTATTTAATTTGAATTTAATTTGAATTTGAGTAATTTATTTAGTTTTAGTATTTGATTTTTATTGAATTTCTTTTTATTAAATTTTATTGAAATTCAATTTCAATTAATTCTTTTGTTTTCTTCAGTGTATATTTATTTATGAACTCAAGATATTCACATTGATATTGACAAGAATGTATCAAATAAATATAATCTCATCTGAGGTAATGGGATTTTATCTGTCGATCTATTTATACCTGTTCTATCCATTAATTTGAATTGTTTCTTCATTCAAGCGATGGGTTTATTGGATTTGTTGTGATATAAAAGTTTTTTTTTTGATTGAAAATATATAGAAATTTAATGTTCTAATGAGAATTCACATTTATTTATCAAATTAGATTTATTCTATATATTTTATTCTATTTCTATATATTAGAATAGAATATATTTATATAAAATATAAATATATAAGTAAATATATAAGTATAATTATATAAGTAGAATATATATAAATAAAAAAAATATAAGTAAAAAAATCTTTAAATAAAAAAAAATAAAAAATATATACAATGTATACCTATATAGATACAATAGGTATTTTAAGTTAATCTTAGTAGAATACTAAATAGAATATTCATTAAGTAAATAATATAACTAAAACTAAGAAATGTAAACAATAACTAAAAGTAATAAAAAATAGGGTAATCTAAAAAATTTTTATGTTATCTATATTTTTTAATCTTTTTGTCTCTTCAGGATTTATTCGAAATTCTTAATATTTTATTTCTTTTAATTTCTTGTTTTAATTTTTTGCTAGTTTAATGTTTTG